ACTGGTAGAAATAAAATATAAAGAATTAAGTAAGATTCAAAATGGTTTCTTTATAAAGGAAGAAAGATTCTGATTTATTTGATTGATATCAGGAGATCAAATGAGTTCTTCATTCATTCATTGAATGATAAATGACTACAAGCGAAGGAGATACACGATTTAAATAATGGAAAACCCAATATTTCACAATTGTATCTAGAATAACTGGAAAGGTGGAAACAAGACCAGATATAATTTGATCGTTATGAGCCAATCCAAAATCGTTGTAGAACGAACCAATTATTAGTTCCCAACCATGAGTCGAGTGAAATCCAATCCATAAATCAGTAACTAAAAGAATCGAAAAAGCTTTTATTGTGTCACTTAAGTTATAGAGGAATTCCTGAACCCAAGAATTAAGAATGACAAGTTCCTCATTACCCCAAAAAAAATAACCACTTAGAATAGCGAAAGAGATTATATTTGTCGAGAAATGCAAAATGATATGGAGATGATATTCATTGTGTGTTTTGACCAATTGTATCGTTTCCTTGTGTATTCCTATACGAAGTTTTTGTATATGTGTCTCCGGGTACTCCTTTATCATTTCGTCCAACAGAAAGAGTTCTTCTAATTCTATGAATCTTTCTAGAACGTTTTTCTCTTGAATGATATTCAAGAGAGTTTTGGATTGCCCGGTATTCCACCAATTTGTAACCCAAAGTTCCAGACATTTATTAAATGAGAGAGAAACCCACCAGGGCAAAAATACTATAGATACAAGATATGGGAAAGAAGGCAATGCTTTCTTTTTTTTCATTTTTTATCTGTGAATTGAATCGTTAATGAACCTGCTTCATTCGTTGACTCTATATGATATTTCTCTGAAGCACGAGTTCTATAACAAGGTATTGAACCTATGGGTCTATTCATTCCAATTTTTGTGTCAAAATTGAGTTTAGTTCTTGGATCTAGAAGGAATATAGAAATGGGATAAGGGTTCGCCCTTTTCGGATAAAAATGCAAAATCAATATTATTCCTAGATATCTCAATTGGGCAAATTCGAATGGGCAAATTCGAAGCAATTTCATCTTCATTTGTTCCTTTCTATGAATACTCGAAAACCCACTTAAAATAACGAATCGGATTTAGAAACGAAAACCCCCCTCAGTTAATTATTTCGAAATGTTTCACCGCCTAGCCACAACCAAGGAAAAAAGGTATCATCAAAATTTTGGGCCTAAAAAGATGAGATGAATTCCGTATTACGAAATAAATGTTCGGATATATTTGATGAATCCCTACTTATTATATTAGCCTTAGATTGGACTTTTTTCTAGTAGAAATTTTCTAGTAGAAAAGAATTGAGTTGGGATCCATACGCATACGAAATACTTTTGGTATACAAATGGTATACAAAAATTTATTCTTTTCTTAATTTTCTTCTTTATTATAGTATAGTTTATTATAGTTATTCCATATACGCCCTCCTGCTTTTTTGGTTTATTCTATGGGAGTCGCCACGACAAAGGAAGGAGGAAATAGAATAATCTAACATGTTTTGTTCAAATGAACATTCCAAAAAGACTTCAATTGTATTAAAAAGGGAATTAGCAAGTTCCTTCCCCCATGCCGAGAAAACATTTATTCTTTATTGTGTTCAATTCATTTCAAAATACTTCAATTGGTACGCCCAAGAAATAGGCCAATTCGGCAGCTTTTTGTTCCATTTCTCGTGGAGTCAAATTCTCATCAGTACGAGTCAAGGGAATGGCCCCTTGACCTCTGATTTCCATATAAAGGACACGACGAGGATAAAGACCCTCTTTAACCTCAATTCTGATTGATTGGATATCTCTCATAAGGAAGCGAAGGAAGATGCGACGATTTATTCCAGGAAATCCCCAACGAAAAATGCACACAATTCCTTCTTTTCTATCGAATCGGTCATAACCACTACCTACATTCCACAAAATTGTGCACCACAAATAGGAGCTAACGAACAGACCTGCGATCCCGTAAAAAGACATCACGATTCCTTGTGGAAAAAAAATAATTTGCTGAGATGGAAATATGGATATCAGATTCCTACCAAGATAACTGGAAGTTCCAACCGCTAAGAATCCTAGTGAACCTAAAAAAAGGATACAGGCCCAGCAAAAATTACTTGTTTTTCGAGACCCCCTTATAAGTTCTATCCATATATGTTCTGATCGCCAATTCATACTATACTAGATCCAGTTGCATTCGATTGGAATTGAGAGAATAACCCAAATTTGACTTTACCTTTCTTGATCCCGAAGTAACTTTCATCAACTAGCACTATTCTGATGTGGAGTAATTGGTTAGATACATTGACTTTCTATTAAAAATATTTACTGATCCGTTTTTAACCAGCTATATATATATATATATACATGCATTTATGCAGATAGCATGTATCCGCATACATAACAGTTCTTTCATTTGTGTGTGGAAAGAGCCACATATCGTACCATATTGCACTAAAAAAATATCTGTATTATGATACAGTGTTGAAATAAATTGATAGGATTTGGTCCCATTGGATCTAGACAATCTTATTTTTTTGGACATGAAGAGATAAAGAAGCCATTGCAATTGCCGGAAATACTAGGCCCACTAAAGGCACAAAAATAGAGGGTAAGTTGAGATCTGTCATAGAATGGGTGCCTCGATTTAATATTTGTATCTATATATTTGTATCTATTAGAAAGATATCTTATGATATGATAAGTATATCTATTATAAGTAATATTAGGTAATATTGACTATTGTATTTTATATAATATTATACTACTAAGTATATATAAATATATAATTTCTAAATAATATATTTATATTAAAATATTAAATTTTAATAAAAAAAAGGATAGATAATAAGTGCAAAAATGTAGAACTAAATTAAGTGTACCTATTCATCTTTCTACACGAATATAAATAGGGTAATCTTCTTTTACAAATTTTATTATTCTTCCTTCTTCTCCCATCCTTATGTTCTTTCTATCTTTCTTTCTAATCTAATAAGGAGTTTTTTATTTAAAAGGAGTTTTCTTATGAAAATGAAGTTCATTATGAATTCGCGACTCTAAATAATAGGATCCAACAAACAGGGATTCATAGTAAAAATGCGATAGATGTAGAAATTATTTTATTTCATTTCCATATTTGATATTTCTTTTTATTTTCATTATTGTCTATCTTAATTAATGCGTAAGATAGCCAGATAAAATTCTTTTTATTTCCCCAAATTCGAATTCCTCGGAAAGAGAAATTCACTTTTTTATTTTATCCTGTTGATAGAGGTTCATAATACCTAATCATGAATAGGGGTAAGATAAAAAATGGATCTGGATCCGGAAGAAAAAAAATTATCCGAAACTTCTGACTCTTACTAGAAAGTGTAACTTATATCACCAAAGAACATTTTTCTTAGTTTTTTTTTATTATGATGAACTAAATACTTGTTCGCTACAAACAAAATAACTGAATCTAGTGCTATACTTTAATTTTTTGAATTTTGATTCAAGGGAAAGAAACCATGGAGCTGAAATAACTCACTTAGAACACCTTTTAAAGGATTACGTGGTACGATTGGGTCGAATAAGCCTTTATGGAATAAATACTCAGCCGCTTGTGAACCATCGGGTACTGTCTTATTCAATGTTTGTTCAATTACTCTTTTACCCGCAAATGCAATGTACGCATTAGGTTCAGCAATAATGATATCTCCCAACATACCAAAACTGGCTGTTACTCCACCGGTTGTAGGAGATGTAAGGACTGGTACATAGAATAACTTTTTAGTGGATTGGTAATCATATGAAGCAGAAGATATTTTAGCCATTTGCATCAAGCTCAAACTTCCTTCTTGCATGCGTGCTCCTCCAGAAGCACACACAATAATGACAGGTAGAGATCGATTAGTAGCATACTCAATCAAACGAGTGATTTTCTCACCTACTACAGATCCCATACTACCTCCCATGAACTGAAAATCCATAACCCCAATTGCTGTGGGAATACCGTTTAGTTGACCTATGCCTGTTTGAACAGCTTCAGTTAAACCTGTCTTTCTTTGATAAGAATCGATACGATCTTTATAAGGTTCCTCTTCTGAATGAAATTGAATGGGGTCCATAGAAACCATATCTTCATCCATAGGATCCCAAGTGCCCGAATCAATCGAAAGTTCGATTCTATCTGAACTACTCATTTTCAAATGATATCCACACTGTTCACAAATATTCATTTTTGACCTAAGAAGTTTTTTATAATTTAATCCATAACAATTTTCACATTGAACCCATAAATGTCTGTATTTTTTATTTATATCGAAATCATTAGATCTTCCTCTTATATTGAAATCACTGCCATTATTACGAGTTCTTATACTAAAACTTCCACTTTCACTACCACTTACATTTTCAGTACAAATGAAACTATAAATGTAACTGTCACTGTAATTGTCAGTACCACCTGAAATGGAACTATTAATACTGACTTCAAAACGAAGATAACTATTAATGCAACTATTAATGTGATTAGTCCAACTAGATTGAGTATCATACATGTAATGATAATAGTAGTGATTGTTTCTCTTAGACCCCCTATTTAAAAAACTAGAAAAAAAACCTTCTAATTCACTCAGAAAAGAACTATCATTGTCAATCTCAAAACTATGATTTTCAATATCAAAATATATGGAATAACTGTCACCATTACTATCCCTAACTAAAAAAGTGTCATCAGAGATCAAACTCCAAATATCCCTGATACCAAATAAATAATCAACATTACTGAAACTATAACTAACACTATCACTCCAATTTTTCTCCGTATCATTTAGAAGGGGTTCATCACTTCCACTGGTATGGCCAATAGCATCAAGACTTTCCATTGATTTACTTAAACCATACCTATGTTCTAACTTTAACTTCTCGTTAGACAACATCGAATTGAACCACCATTTTTCCATAGAATCTTCCTGCCCCCTATTTGA